CTAATTGGTCAATAAAAATAGATTTCAATGCTATTTCTTTTTTCGTTTTTCTTAACTTAGCCAATCTATCATGAAAAGTAAAAAGGGGTAAAGTAACCTTGTATTGATTGTTCTCTAAATCTAAGTTTTCTTCTTCCGCATGCAGAAAAGGAATCAATAAATCAATTAAATTCCGGGAGGCTTCATGAAGTGCTTCTTTAGGAGTTAAACTTCCATTTGTCCATATTTCGAGAAAAAGTATCTCTTGTTTTTCATTTCCATTCCCATAAGAATGAATACTATGATTCGCATTTCGAACAGGCATGAATACAGCATCTATAGGATAACTTCCGTCTTGAAAGTTATTTGGTGTTTTTATATGATATCCTCGATTCCTCTCAATTTGTAATCCAATACACAAATTAATTGGTTCCATTAGGCTAGCTATATGCTGTGTGTTATCAATGATTTCCACAGAAGGTGGTAAGATTATGTCTTGAGCAGTTACACATCCAGGACCTTTGACACAAATAGACGCGTTGCAAGTTCCATACAGATTACTTCTCAATACAATTTCTTTCAAATTCATTAAAATTTCATGTACTGATTCTTGAATACCTACCATGGTAGAATATTCATGTGGTATTTTTTCAAATTTTGCACGGGTGATACACGTTCCTTCTATTTCCCCAAGCAAAGCTCTTCGCATCGCAATGCCTATTGTATCGGCTTGTCCTTTCATAAGTGGAGACAGAATAAAGCGTCCATAATAAAGACGCTTACTGTCTACTCTTGATTCAACACACTTCCACCGTAGTGTCCGAGTAGATACTGTTACTTTCTCTCGAACCATATTAATATGATTTGATCAGATCATTGAATTATTTATTTCTCTTGAAATGAAATTGCTTTCATTTTTATTTTTACACACGTCTTTTTTTAGGGGGTCTACAGCCATTATGTGGCATAGGGGTTACATCACGTACGAAACTTAATAGTATACCACTTCTACGAATAGCTCGTAATGCTGCATCTCTTCCGAGACCAGGACCTTTTATCATGACTTCTGCTCGTTGCATACCTTGATCGACTACTGTTCGAATAGCATTTCCTGCTGCGGTTTGAGCAGCAAACGGCGTCCCTCTTCTTGTACCTTTGAATCCACAAGTACCGGCCGAGGACCAAGAAATTACCCGCCCTCGTACATCTGTAACAGTCACAATGGTGTTGTTGAAACTTGCTTGAACATGAATAACCCCTTTTGGTATTCTACGTGTATTTTTACGTGAACCACTACGCCCATTCCTACGCGAACCCGTTCTTGCTATAGATTTTGCCATACTTTATCATCGAAATCAGAGATATATGGATATATCCATTTCATGTTAAAGGAGATCTTATATTTTTCATTGGATCGGATCCTTTCCTTTATGTTAGAGAGTTCTTTTTAACAAGATTAGCCCTGTCTTTGTTTATGTCTCGGGTTGGAACAAATTACTATAATTCGTCCTCTCCTACGGATCAGTCGACATTTTTCACAAATTTTACGAACGGAGGCCCTTATTTTCATAGTTGTCGTTCCTTAACTTAATTCCGAATATACTTTTTGATTGGAAGAAAATAAGTTTCTTGAAATTTGAAACCTTGAATTCTAGCTCCATGAGAGGTGTGTTGAAGTTGAAAAAACCACCTAATCTTTCGAATCCTTGTTGCGGGGAGTCTATAAATTAGACGTTTTCGGATTGAAGCATAACATAAAGACTGACTTCCATTTTGACTGCTATTATACGTATCAAACTAAAACTCCGCGGGATACTTCCTGAAACATAACTCATCTTCATTATCTAAATGAAACCTCAACATACCATTAGGAAGTGATTCAGTAATTTAAGCTTCATGAATAATTTTTTTTTGTTCTTTCATTTTAGCATTCTAGGTAAAACCCCTACTAGTATTAACTAATGCAGGAAGAGTGATATCAACTACTCCCCTCTTTTTCATTGAGAAATAGGAAATTCTGAATACAATTCCGATATCATAAAGATTACCATATATAACACAAAATTTCTCCACCGATTCCCTGTAGTCGAGCCTCTCGGTCTGTCATTATACCTCGAGAAGTAGAAAGAATTACAATCCCCATCCCGCCTAGAATTCTAGGAATTCGTTGATAGTTAGAATAGATTCGCAGCCCAGGTCTACTAATCCGTTTTAAATTTAAAATAGTTCTAGATGGTCCTTTCCTATTCCTTCTATGTCGTAGGGTTAAAACCAAAAAATATTTGTTGTTTTCCTGATGTTTTCTCACGTTTTCGATAAAACCTTCTCGTAAAAGTATTTTAACAATGTTTTCGGTGATGTTAGTAGATGCTATTCGAACCGTCCCTTTTCTATTCATGTCGGCATTTCGTATAGAAGTTATTATGTCAGCAATAGTGTCCCTACCCATGATAAACTTAAATTATTCTTTCCTCCTATTTTTGATATAATCAACATGCTTTTATTTCAATTTATTTTATTTATTTAATATTTCTACTTATTTAAATAGTATTAAAAAGTTCTTTAATTATGTTAAATAAAGGTATATGCGTGAGATACAATCTAATTTTATACACATACTATGTATAATATAACTATCGTCTTATAATACCTCAGGCGCTAATGAAACTATTTTAGTGAAACTTAACCGTCTCAATTCTCGGGGAATCGCACCAAAAACTCGAGTTCCTTTTGGATTTCCTTCTTGATCAATAACAACTGCAGCATTGTCATCATATCGTATTATCATACCGTTGTCACGTTTAAGTTCTTTACAAGTACGTACAATTACAGCTCTGATCACTTCTGATCTTTCTAGAGGTGTGTTTGGTAATGCTTCCTTGATCACAGCAACAATAATGTCACCAATATGAGCATATCGGCGATTACTAGCTCCGATGATTCGAATACACATTAATTCTCGAGCCCCGCTGTTATCCGCTACATTCAAATGGGTTTGAGGTTGAATCATATCATTTTTAAATCTGTTCTTTCAATGCAAAGTAAAGAGTGAAGGAAAAAAAGAAATATTGTTTGTCAAAAAAAAGAAACCTGCAATTGTTTTTTTATCCCCAAGACTTTTTTCTTTGGTTCTCCGTTCCTATCTATCCCGAAATAATGAATTGAGTTCGTATAGGCATTTTTGAGGCCGCTATTGAAATAGCCTTTCTGGCTATATTTTCTGCTACCCCGCCCATTTCATAAAGTATTCTACCTGGTTTAACGACAGCTACCCAATATTCGGGAGATCCTTTACCCGAACCCATACGTGTTTCTGTAGGTCTTACTGTAACTGGTTTGTCTGGAAATATACGGACCCATATTTTTCCACCACGCCGCACATTTCGTGTCATTGCTCGTCGCCCTGCTTCTATTTGTCTAGATGTGATCCAAGCCGGTTCAAGTGCCTGAAGAGCATATTTACCGAAAGAAATACGATTGCCTCGATAAGATATCCCTTTCATTCTTCCTCTATGTTGTTTACGAAATCTGGTTCTTTTGGGGTTATAGTTGATGCTTCTTTTTCAATTCCATCTCTACTACAAAACCGGACATGAGAGTTTCTTCTCATCCGGCTCCTCGCGAATTAAAGGATTCCAATTTAATGAAAATATACTTAATTTTGGATTCCTTTTTGAGATTTCATCTAATCTATTAGAAATTTCTATATCTTGTTTGCATATCTACTTCAACATGTATTTTAGTTTATTTCTAGATAATTTGTTTTTCTTTCTAGAAAATAGATCTAGAATGTCTTTTTTTTATAACGAATCTTTATTTTGTTTTGTCTTTTATCTTTATCATATTGGATCAAACAAGATTGACTAATCTAATAAAAACCTTCGCGGGCGAATATTTACTCTTTCAATATCTATTTCAGTTGTAGGGTTAGCTCATAATTTCTCGGAATAAATGAATTGGCCCCGGTTCGTTCCGCCATCCCACCCAATGAATTATTAGGATTCGTTTTTCAATAGAATCTTCTGTATTCATAGGTTCCGTCGTTCCCATTGCTTCTCAATTAATGGTTAGGTTTGAATTTTACAATGGAGCCCTCATGAAATTTGTTCTTGAGTCAATCTTCTCAGTCTTTATTGGCTCGAGGCTCTTGATTTTTTTTATGAACAGATTTATCTAGTTATGGGTGAATCAGTATTGATGCGTTGTAACACTGCCTTTTCTGAGATGACTCATAAACCTTACATATATTGGAATCTTTGATATATCATTGATATTCTTTTTCTTTCTTTCTCTCACCCTTCCATTATCTGCATACTTTTCTATCAAAATCAGATTGGGTTTTCTTTTGTTTCTGCAAAAAAATTTCAGTTGCTACAATGATATGACCAATATATCATATCTTGACTGGTTTTTTGTATCCAGATAATCTGAAGCAATGAGTTGGTTATTAGTTCTAGAGTTATTAGTTCAGGGGTCGGTCCATTTTTTTTGAATCCTATCCTCTAAAAAAAACCAACGAGTCACACACTAAGCATAGCAATTATATAAACTGATCAATCAAATTTTTATTCAACCCTATAGAATTGAGAATTGCTCATTTTGTTTCTTTAATATTAAGAGAAAAAGGAAAGAGTTTATTGTTTTTTATTCTATTTTTCAATGAATATAGTGTAAAGACAAGTAAAGTATTCTTATTCCTCTTCTATAAATATCCAAATTTTGATGCCTAATACCCCATAGATAGTTCGGACTGTATAGCAACAATAATCAATTTTAGCTCGAATGGTTTGTAAAGGAACCCTACCTTCTCGGATCCATTCGACACGTGCAATTTCTTTTCCGTCGATACGCCCTGCAATTTGTACTTGAATTCCTTTTGTATCTGCCTGCTCCGTTAATTCAATAGCCTTTTTCATTGCTTTGCGAAATGAAACTCTATTCTTTAATTGTCCAGCTATAAATTCTGCAAGAATATTAGGGTGTCCATAAGGGTTTGTAATTCTTGTAATAGTAATGTTGAC